CGAAATCGTTTGATATATGAGATCAATTGAATCTAGTAGTTCAATTTCTTACTTCTTTCAATTGAGTTGCATGCATTTGGATACGTATAAAAAAATACAAAGGGGGTTTTATGGTTGTTCCATATACGCGCGCGTTGGCTCGACTGAACGTTCTGACCTTCAGTTAAGTTATGTTATAGAAAAAACAGGATTCTTGCATTTTTTCCCTCCTGCCGAGAAAGCATTCGTTCTTCAGCCCCAGTTCCTTTTCTCAAAAGACTTCAATTGGTACGCGCAAGAAATAGGCCAATTCCGCGGCTTTTTGTTCAATTTCTCGTGGAGTCAAATTCTCATCAGGAGGGGTCAACGGAATATCCCCCCAGCCTCTGATGTCCATATAAAGGATACGGCGAGCATAAATACCCTCTTTAATTTCTATTCGAACGGATTGAATATCTTTTATAAGGAATCGGAGGAATATGCGACGATTTTTTCCAGGAAATCCCCAACGAAAAATACACACTATTCCTTCCTTTCTATCGAATCGATCATAACCACTCCCTACATTCCAGGAAATTGTGCACCACAAATAGGAACTAATAAAGAGACCCGCGATCCCGTAGAAATACATCACAAGCCCTTGTGGAAAAAATGGGATTTCCTGAGACGGATCAAAAGCGACCAAATGTCTACCAAGATAACTGGAAATTCCAACCAATAAGAATCCTAATGAACCTAAAAAAACGATAAGGGCCCAGAAAAAATTACTTAGTTTTCGAGATCCCGTTAGAAGTTCTATCCATATATCTTCTGATCGCCAACTCATACTTGCTCCGATTGCATTTTATTGGAATTGAGAGAATACCCCAAACCTTTTTGTTTCCGAAGGAACTCTCATCAACTAGCACTAGTTTGAGGTCAACTAGCACTAGTTTGATGTGAACCTTTAGGAGTAATTCATCAAATTAGTTCGATCTAAAATAATAAGATACCCTTCATATGATCCTAATCTACATAATCTACATATTGATATCCATATAGATCCACCAACTTGACTTAGGTATCCAGCCATCCGGATCTATTTGAAACTAGCTAGAATTCATTTACCCACAGATGATGTTCTGCAGGCATAAGAGCTTTTTCCTTTCTGTTCGGCGGAAATCCCATGTTATACCCCATTTCCCAAACGAAATATCTGTGTTATGCTACAAGTCTAAGTTTCAAAAAAGAGATGAGGTTGGGTCTCCTCAGATCTAAACAATCTTGTTTTTTTGAACATGAAGAAATAAAGAAGCCATTGCAATGGCCGGAAATACTAGGCCTACTAAAGGCACAAAAATAGAGGGAAAATAGAAAGTTGTCATAAAATGGGTACCTCGATTTACTATTTGTACCTGTTATTAGTTTTTTTAATTTAATATCATATTTTATATTTATACTAATTATATATAAGAATTGTAATTATTATGAATTCATAGTTATTTTGAATAAATTCAATTTTAAAATTCTTAGGAGAGATATAAGTATCTAGATATCTAAGTGAGTATATAGAATAAGTCCAAGGAACGTACAACTAAATAAATGGACTTATTCATCTTTCTACATCAAAGATACGTATGATAATCCACTTTATTTTTTTCTTCTTGTCTTCTAATTTCATAAAGAAAGAGTTTCTTACAAATTCTCGAAAGATTCCTTATATCTACGTTTTCTATATTTGATTTGCATTTTCTTAGATACGTAAGACGAAATTCGTCTTATTTGCCTAATTTCACGAAAGAAAGAACTCGCACTTTTATCTTGTTGATAGAGACTTTTTAATTAGTTAGCTTGTCGGAATCAAAGAAAATAAGAATCGGGTTTTCTTTGATTCCGACGAGCTAACTAATTGTTTTGTTTGCTACAAATAACATAATTCAACTTAGTTTCCTCTACCTAATTGAATACTTCATTAGATTGGTATTCAAAGATTCCAAGTCTTGGAACCTAAATATCTCAATTAGAACCTTTTTAAAAAGCGTACGTGGTAAGATTAGGTCGAACGCGCCCTGCTCGAATAAAAATTCAGTCTCTTGTATACCCTCGGGTACCTCGATTTTCAATGTTTCTTCAATTACTCTTTTACCCGCAAATGCAATGGTGGCATTGGGTTCAGCAATAATGATATCTCCCAACATACCAAAACTTGCTGTTACCCCACCAGTAGTAGGAGATGTAAGGACTGATACAAAAAACAACTTGTTAATTGATTGATAATCATATAAGGCACACGCTATTTTACCCATTTGCATCAAGCTCAAACTTCCTTCTTGCATGCGCGCCCCTCCCGAAGCGCACACTATAATAAGAGGTAGAAATTGATTGGTAGCGTACTCAATCAAACGGGTGATTTTCTCCCCCACTACACTACCCATACTACCCCCTATAAACCGAAAATCCATAAACCCCATTGCGACGGGAAAACCATTTATTTGACCTACGCCCGTTTGAATAGCCTCAGATAATCCTGTATCTCTTTCAT